TCCCCTGGGGGTAGGGTACTGGGAAAGGGAGTTGATCGTGGATTACCAATAAGCCTAAAACGGATTCTTCCTGGGTCGATGCCCGAGCGGTTAATGGGGACGGACTGTAAATTCGTTGGCAATATGTCTACGCTGGTTCAAATCCAGCTCGGCCCAACAATTCACCAATCTACCATGAGATGGTATAACCCCCCTGTCCTTCAGAAATACCCGATACGGAAGAATAAAAAAGAATCCAATTTTCGGCCAGAGCCCTTATTTCCCTGGGATTGTAGTTCAATTGGTCAGAGCACCGCCCTGTCAAGGCGGAAGCTGCGGGTTCGAGCCCCGTCAGTCCCGACGGATCTAATAAGTACATCAATTCATCTCTCCCTTTTCTGTCAAAGGGGGCACAGTGGGCAGAATTTCATTCCCAAGGGGGTTCTTTTTTCTTTCCTTTGGCATTTCTTTCGCATTTCTCATCAAATAAATAGGGGGATTTTCATTATTTCAACTCCTACAGATTGGTAGGAGAAAGACATATTTAGTACAATTATTGAGAGCATTCTAGTCCGGATTCCATGAGATACTGAGTCTGCTTTTTCGATTGTTCCCAATTCATGTAATGGAATATTACATCCTTTATCCCGGGACTCCTCTTTATCACACTTCTTTGTCTTCCAAGAAAACTAGATCATTAAAAAAAAACGGAGTTTAGAACGTAACTCCCTTCTTTTTCCACTTCGCTTCGATTGTTTGTTGGGGGTTTGTGACTAATGGAAACGGACGGGTGGTCGGACGATACTTTATCCGATGATTGTACAAGGAGGACGTAAGGTAGGTTATAGATAAAGAACAGAAAAGAATGAGAAATAAAGAAATTTTGGATTCGGTATGGATAAAAGATCTTCCTATGTTATACTATTCAATTCTTGACGACGAATTGATTTGATAGCTCAGATATTGTTATTCATGATATTGATCTGATTTCAAGATCATCGAGAGGGAATTCAGTCATTGAATTGAGAATTGACAGGAGAAAGATTTATTATCTCTATGGGATTAAATCCCGAGTTATTTTGAAGTAAAAAACGATGAGATTATGGAAGTAAATATTCTTGCATTTATTGCTACTGCACTGTTCATTCTAGTCCCTACTGCGTTTCTACTTATCATTTACGTAAAAACCATAAGTCAAAATGATTAATTAATGAGTTAATGGTTAAACAAATCAAATGAAAAGGATTCTAATTTTGTGTCTTAAATGAAATGAGCGGACTATAACCGGCAGTATTCTATGAGATCCGATAGTACGGTAAGAAAGAAATAGATGAACCCTTCTTTCTTACCATACTATCTATTAGTGTTAGTATTATTGTAGTGTATAAAGTTATACAGCGTATAAAGAAAGTTGTACTTTATAATCTAATAAAGATAGAGGCTAAATAGAAATCAATCTACAATATTATCTTCATATATGTAGATATCAATTCCATTCATTTCATATATAGAATGGACATAGGACCCAATTCTATTTCTTTGATACATCTATTTGTTTCGAGCAATCTGAAATAATCGTCTGACTCTTATAGTTCGAATTTCTAGATTTTTGATTATTTACACTATGAATATGAATTTCGGGATCTATCGAAAGAATCAAATCAATGCAGGAAAAACGATATGGGCATATATTAATAAAATCAAATAGTCATTTTTTTTAGCATTCCGAAGAAATAATTGATTGAGCCATTGACAGGAGTTCTGTGGGCACTTCTTCGGATTTCGAAGAGTAAACCTCACAGATTTTTAACGGTTGAACCATGATATGAAATGCGTCGATAAAATCGAAATTCCGAAAAGAAAAGGAAAAAAATAATAGAAAATAATAAAAAAAGGAAAGTGCGCAATATGTGACGCCCCTAAGGCAAGATCTTCTTTTATTATGCATAGTATCCCATTAGACAACCACTATGTTTATATTCTTTCTCATATAAAGTGCGTATACACTTAACAAAACGACTTCCTTTTTGAAGAGTAAAAAGGGAAAGAAAAGGGGATCGGGTTTTCCTCAGTATCCATCTATCATTCTGGTAAGAGCCCGTTCATTGAAATAGAAAAGTTAGGAAGAATGAAGTTGGACTAAATTTTCTATCATCTGTATCCCTTTCCTTTCGAAACACAAACATGGGAATCCGTGAAATATCTCTTTGATTGAAAGAGTATTAGTCATATAATACATTATTCCACTAGAATCCAATGGAATTTCAAAATGAAGATATATATTCGATTTTTTTCTGTTTAAAGAGTTCAAACCGCCTTGCAGAACGACCTATAAAACAATTGATAGAGTTTGATTCCTCAACTCAATTAGTAGTACCTTTAGAGCCCACTTCTTCCCCATACTACGAGTGAAAGGGAAAATGTAAAGACTACCATTAAAGCAGCCCAAGCAAGACTTACTATATCCATGTGAATTATGTCCCCTATCTTGATGAAGGAATTATTCCATTATTGCTCACTAATAATAGTGGAATCAATGGCGCAGAGTCAAAAGGGGATTCTGACCGAAGACTATTGATGAACCAATCCAACAAATCCACTTCTAAAAAATTCTTATATGATTTGAAATCTGGAAAGACTAAATACAAGTAAAATATGCAATGATATCTCAAGGAACTCTTATTAATGGAACATGTAGGAATAATAAGGCCTATTCTTTTTTGTTAACCTTCATAAGTAAAGTAAAAAAACATAATCATAGATCACTATCTATTCCATACCTCTATTTCCCTTTTGATCTAATCCATACCATCTCCCGAATGTTTCGCAGAGACAGTTGGGAGATGGTATCTCATATTCTTGACGAGAGGTTGCTGAAAAGAAATTCTTTTTGCACTTTTTCTATATCTATTTTATTTAAAGTAAATTATCAATCCAATCTAATATTGATTGAATGCCTGAACATTCAGAGATTCTCGTGAGTCCATATATAAAGTATCTAAGGGATCTTCCCCCCTCTCCACAACTACTAATGGAATTCTATTTCCTATCCGTCTATCCAATGGAATTCAAGACCCAGTCAGTAGACACTACATTAGTAGTAGAAAGATTAGCAGTAGAAAGGAATCGAGAAGTCTTGAGAGCCCTTCCCCCATTCGAATCTTTCCTTGAATTCAAGGATCAACAGTCCATTTCTTCTACTTCCGCTGGGGAATAATTTGGAGAGTTCTATCAGCGGAACAGAATCAGAGATTTTGAGCCTTTTTTTTGTTGATCAGGCGACACCCGGATTTGAACTGGGGAAAAAGGATTTGCAGTCCCCCGCCTTACCGCTCGGCCATGCCGCCAAATTGATACAAAATAGATGAAAATTTTCCCCTTCGGGTTGGAGTACGGAACTTCTTTTTTTATTGTACTTGCATCTTAATCCTCCTTTTCTTAATCCCTTTCCTAAAAGAAACCCTCCTCCTCTTTATTTATTTTTTCTTTTTGGTTGGATTTGATCCAACCCTTCGATTGATTGTATAGTATCTCAAAACACATAATGCCTAAAAATTTCCCCTCCCCTTTCTATTAATATTAAAAAGGGCGGATTTTCAGTCATAAAAAAAATTATGACAACTTGGAACCGTTAACTATTGACTGCGGCCTGCGAATTCGTGAACTATTTTTGGATTTGAATCTCCAATTGTGTTTTCCTAATGACATAATCAAAAAGTTGGTGCATAACACATCAGTGTTGATTTGTTTCAATCCAAAATCCTTCTCAATTTCAATTATAACAACAATTATGAGTATATGTAAACCCCAGAACAGAAATTGTTACACAGATATCTAATCGAATTGGGTATCTTATTTATATATGTTGCCTATAGGAAATTATCAGAAAATTATCGTGCTTCAGTTTTTCGTGGAATAGAAAATAGAAACTTTGTTTTGATAGAGCACGGAAATAAAGGAGAAGACGGATCTATAGATAGCTCTATCTGCACGTGTTTAATAAATCCAGCCCTTCTTAGTTAGATACTTTGATACTTTACAATTCTAACTTTCTCCATCGTATTCTGCCAATTCTACTAAAAACTGGGTTAGGTAAAAAAATATCTCTTCTCTGTGAATCTTTTTTGAACAATGGAATCATAAAAGAGGTTAAGTGCTAAAAAAATAGACTCTATATTGTTTCTGGTTTTTATGTCTTTATCTCAACGAAAAGATCAAATACCGAATCCATTTAGTTGTCTGGTATGCAAGTTGATTGGAATATGTAATAGCATAATAATGCTAGGAATGGAATCCGTTTTGATATTCTATACAAAATCCCATAATCATAATATAGTAAGCCTAAGTGGCATAATTCTCTTTCTAGGAATGTTTTATCAACCCCTTTCCATTTGTATCTGTTGCAAATTCTAATTTGAAATAGAAAATTCTCTTTCTTCCGCCGTTCATACGTATTTCATACATTCCATATCTGGAATGGAGTCAAATTTCATGCGATTCAGTAAACAGAATCTAAATTCTACCGTTACTAGATCATCTATATGATTCGATGAAGAATGATCTAATAATGGGATTTTTTGATAAATAGGAAATTCAAAATGCTCCAGGATGGAAATGAGGGAATGTATACAATACCCGGGTTTAATCAGATACAATTTGAAGGATTTTGTAGGTTCATTGATCAGGGCTTGATGGAAGAACTTTCTAAGTTTCCAAAAATAGAAGATACGGATCAAAAAGCGGAATTTCAATTATTTTTGGAAACATATCAATTTGTAGAACCATTGATAAAAGAAAGAGATGCTGTGTATAAATTACTCACATATTCTTCTGAATTATATGTATCCGCAGGACTAATTTGGAAAACCCGCAGGGATATGCAAGAACAAACAATTTTGATTGGAAACATTCCTCTAATGAATTCTCTGGGAACTTTTATAGTAAAGGGAATATATAGAATTGTGATCAATCAAATATTGCAAAGCCCCGGTATTTATTACCGGTCAGAATTGGACCATAAT